TACTCCTATGAAGTAATTAACTAGCTATGATTTGATACATAATAAACTGGCTATTATTTGTTACAGACAGACGAAGGGGTTCGACACACATCAGCCCCCGCTTACTCCAGATTTTAATACCCTCGCTCTGCGGTCGCGTTAGTCCCTTCACATTGATTTTTTTCCTTTCAATAGCGTATGAAAAAAAGTCCAGTGGATCTTTCAGCTTAAACAGCGTATTATATGCGAACATAGTTCTTAGCCCTACGTATTCCTCGAGAACAGTTGGGTGCCTTTGAAAAAAGAACAACTCTTGCAGGATCTCTTTCCTTTTCAAGTTCTCTCGGCCTATCTTGTACCTGTACTTATCAGCAAATTTTGGGGGGTTTGGTACATCATTTAAACTTTCTCTAAGAAATTTTCGAGTATATTTATCGTATTCGGTTTCCTTTATAGAATTTCTTGACCTACGCATGAAGGAAAAAAACGTAGCGTCCCCCGCTAGTGGTTTTTCCTTTTTCGTTTTTTCTTCCTCTTTCTTTCTCTTTTTAAGATTTTTATATTTCGTTTTTCTATAAGATCCCCTTTTGTTTCTATAAAAAGGAAAAGTCAAGAAAAGCAATTTGCTTGGTATAAACCACGACTTAGGTTTATATGCATTAAAAAATAGTACCAATTGTGGGAAGAACCAAGGTTCCAGATTCGATATAGGAGTATCTTCATTCATTTCCATCCAATCCCACCAAAAGTTGTGTTTTGCTTTGTGTGAATTTAAAACCATCGGTTTCGATTTAGATTCCGAAAACGCAATATAATTGAGGTTTTGATCTTGACAAATCTTAGGATAAAAAAAACTTTTTCTATCAATTAATTGATAATTATTAGTTCCGGTCTTAGCATTTTTATTATTGTTGAAATTGTTGAAATCGTCCTTGATCCAGGCCTCAAGATCGGTTTTTTTTGAACAGATAAATCCAAAATGCCCACGATATTTGCTATCCGCGCTTGGTTTTATATAGTCCGTCTCTCTGTGAAACTCGAATATTCGATACTCTTCTATATCGATAGGAATATCTCCGTTGATCCAGGCCTGAATATAGAGTTCCTTTTAAAAAGATAAATTGATAATCTCCCAATCGAAATATCTTCTGTCCGTACTTCTTTTATACGGAGTTTCTTTCATATCCATAATCTTAGTTTTTCCTAGAGTATAATCAGGGACAACCTCTTCTAGTAAATCATAGATAGGTACCAAAAATACTCCGTCTAGTATATCAAAAAAAACGTAATGAAAATAAAGTTTTAGATTCTTATTTGTTTCGAATGGTGATCCATAAATAAAATATATGGGTCCCTCTTATTTTCATAATAAATAGATCGATAAGATAAAAGATTATATCTATAGTCGTTTTTTTGAAAATTATCTTCTTGATTTGATAATGAATATACTTCGTAATCATTTTGTTTTTAATAATGAATTAGTTGGTCTTTTTCATATGAATCTGCTTTGGTCAAATCTTGATTTTGAATTGTACGACATTGATTTCGCCATTTTTGTACTCTTAATCTAGACCCCTCACTCTTAGATAAATCGTATTGATAATGACCTCTTAACCAGTTTTTCCATTGATTTAGTCCAGAATTCCTAAGTTTCTTATGTCTTAATTTAGAATGAATTATTCCTTGTGTTCCAAAATAATCTTTTATTGAAGTCTTAAGAAAAAAAGATGTTCCGTGATATTGAAGATAGATACTAGATATTAATTTAGATAAATTAAGAACTTGGGTTTATGATAATTTGTAAAACACATATGCTTGTGACAAAGAGGATAAGTCACAAAAATTCTGCTTTGCATTTTTATTCAAAAGATTATAAAGTGATTTTTTCATAGTAGAAATAAAGTCTTTTTTTTTTTTTATTTCTTTTTTTCTTGGAAATGGAAATCAATTTATCCAAAATTTTGATTATTGATTCAAGAACAATTACCTTTTCCATTACCTTTTGTTCTATCCTTTTTATGACAATAAGAAAGAAAGGTAGAAGGACTTTTATGTATATTTTTTGAGTGAAAAATCTTATAAAAAGATATAATTTACGGATTAATATTAATTAAATATATCTTCCTTTTAATATTTGCCAAATCTTTTTTAGTGATTCGAATCTTTTAGGATTCGAACTTGTTTTATTATTTTTATTCTAAATAACATTTATTTCTGCAGTCATTTTTTGTTTCGATTTTTGAATTATTTATTTGTGATTTCTGATTGTGCTTGTTCTATCATTCATATTTTTTTCTGTCGGAGATTCCAGAATTATCTCATGGAGGTTTATAGAATCGTTTTCTTTTTTAGTTTCGCTTGATTTATATCTTTCTATCAATTTCTCTCTAAATAAAAAATCTCTCAATCTATCTCTATCTCTAAAGAATAAGAGTTTGTTTTTTTCTTTTTAAAACTGGAATGACTTTCCTAATCTTTTTGATAGTCCTTTTTATTGTTTTTTTGAGATTTTTATAAAGAA